ACGTACGGTTCGGAGGGCGGGGAGATCCCGACCCTACTCTCATTATGCCTTTGCAATGTTAATTGGTTCAACTCTATTTGTGACCTTTTCTCGTCTGTGGGACTCTATATCTTCTTGGGTAGATAATCGATCGTCTTTCATTTTGATAGTGAGTAGTTTGTATAAGAATAATTGTGAACTGTAAGGATTAAGAGAGTATAATAAAGGCAGGATATGGCTTAGCAACCAGTTCTGTAGGCCAACTCCCATCCCAGTTCTCTTTATCTTCTTTTCTTTCTCGAGTGTGACAGTTCATCAAAACAACAGATGAGTGGATTACCAGTCTCAGTCATTCTTGTTTTATCTTCAGGTCAGTATTATAAAGCTGTCTGTCGCTTTCCTTTGACCTTGCTCCCCAGGATAAAGAATGATTCACCCTCGGTATCAACCAAGACTGGCTGATCATCCGAACAGACCAGCTAAGCATCATTGGCTTGGTAAGCATTTACCTGACCAACTACCTAATACTACGCAGGCTCATCAAACAGCGCTTTACTTGCAACAGATTGGATTTGAGGCCCTAATCACTGTTGGCAGATTCCCACGCGTTACGCACCCGTTCGCCACTTTGTTTTCAACTCTGTTTGTTCCGTAGAAAATAAAGAGAATAAGACAACTCTGTTGAGAGTGTTAGTTGATGAGCTAGTAGCCTCTTGTTGTCCTTATGCCCAGCAGAGCCTCGCATCCCAAACGACGTTCGACTTGCATGTGTTAAGCATATAGCTAGCGTTCCTTCTGAGCCAGGATCAAACTCTATTCTTTGATGAGTATGATTGGTAACTAATCCGGATTGGTAACCTGGTGAACCCGGCCTTGCTTCCCAACCTTGCTTGCTCTTTGAATCTTTGATTTAGTTTCCTATCTTCTTGAGAGCATAGAAGATAGAGAAATAAACAAAGAGAGTCAAGTCAAGTCAGTGCTAGAGTCATTCCTGTAGGTATAGTAGTTCCTCCGACCCTCAAGCTATGGGGAATCCGATATCCGATATTCTGGATTAGATCGAAGCTCTTGAAGGAAAGGAAAGGAACGTAACCAACCAATCGATGAACTCAACAAGCTAGTCTCGCAGCAAACAAATGATTCATTCGTGGACCAGGCTATTCAGGAAGCCGTAATAACTCTCAACTCAGACAAAATGAACAATGCTCTTCGGTGAGTATACACCGAGAGTCGGTTCAGTTCCCTGGTTGTTTCTCTTAGGAAACGAAACTACTTGCTGAGTCAGCCTCTTTAGTATAGCTAGTGACACGGTAATAAGAAAAGATTTGTCGGGGGGCCTTGCGCCCCTTCCCCCCTTACTTAGTAGTTAGTAGGATCTCGATCCTACCTTTAGGCCTTACACCAACCTTACCAGCCAAGCACACCCATGAATGAGTATGCAGCCTTTACGCCGGAGGTATATCCTGCGATGCATTTGATGAAATGTGATCCCCTTATCGTGGACTCATTTCTCACTCTCATAGTTCACTGAATGCAATGCAATGCAATGCAATGACTTGACTCTTTTCTGGGTTACTCGGATTATGCGATAGCCTCTCTCGAGAACGAGAGAACTCTCTCAAGAACACTCTGTTCACTCTAGCTTATGTGCTTGTTGCTTGAATTCAAGTAATTCAAAACAAGTACTGAATTCAGTTATGAATTCACTGAATGCAATGACTCTGGTCTTATGGATTATGCGATCGGCCTATCGAGAACAAGACCGACAATCTCCGATTAAGAACTCTTAGATTACATTACATCACTCTTCGAGAACGAGTTCACTCTGAACTCTCTGAATGAAACACTGTCTTCGGAACTCTTGACTGCCTATTCAATTAATTCCTCGCCCCGGTACTGAGCGTTGACAAAGTCAACCTTTGGGTGACGCTTCTGCTCAAAGTCAATCAACGACACAAGCAAGTAGTTGTAGTTGACAAAGTCAACCTTTGGGTGACGCTTCTGCTCAAAGTCAATCAACGACACAAGCGGAGAACCCTGTTGTTGATAGAGAGCTTACCGCTCCGCTTTATAGTTCGTTATCTATGCGAGAGACTGGTGTCAAGACTTGGTCAACCAAAGAAGCATGCTGAAAGCCGATAGATCGTCAAAGGCGCATTCGGTCTAAACAAATAAGGGATAAGGGACCGGACTCTCTTCCTGTAGATCTCCCCATAGTCTCCATAGTGGGTTGCTCTGGGTGAAGAAACAGGGCTTTCAAAATCATCTAAGGAACGACAAAGCATGGAAGTAATAAGTGTGTAAGCAATGGAAGGCAGCCAGTTGTTTCGGCGTCTAGAGTGTGCAGTGGACTTTAAGCCCTATTCAGACTACACCAGATGCCTTATTAAATGACACAGTAAAGTTGGTGGAAATGAGAAGCCAACCAGTTCTCAAGTGAATAGGCTACGCTACCTCAATCACTCTATGGCCTTCTTCCTTTTGGAATGATAACGTGTAATAAAAAATAATCTGAGAGAAGATCTCCTAGGCGCAATAAGGAAAAGAGTTATAGGCGGGTCAGAGTCATCAGATCGAAGGATGAAAAGAATCGAGGAATCAAGCCAATTCTCTTTCGAGCTAGTCTTCCTTGTACCTGTGCTGATTGAATTGAATCTTATTTCGTTATAGCGGGCACATCATCGCATAGTTTCTGACACCACTTCTGGATGTGATTTCGAAAAGAGCAAGAACATCGCTTCATCAACCTTCTATGCTTTCTGTCGTCTTTTGCCGGGTTCATCAGTTATGTATGCCAATCAGTCAGGCCTAGCTCATATATTCTTTAACCAGAGTCAAGCAAAAACCATTTATAACCTTTCCACTCCCCCACTTCTTTCTTTTCTTTTTCTTCTCGAACCCGATAATTGGTAAAACTCGAAGTCTATACGAGAGTGGATCTTTGCGTGGGGTGTGAATATCGAAGTGAGAATAAAGTATCATTTGTTTCTTGAACAGTTTAAAGAGATCTGACTCTGAATCTTATGAGCCATATCCTCTATAGTTAAAAAAGGAAATAGGAATATAGAATTGAGTTCAGGTCCCTAATGATTTTGATAGTCTATTCGAAACGCATTAGAAAGGGGGTAACAGTGTATGATAAATCGAATGATACAAAAAATGATAGAAGCCTCGAAGACCCTGACAATTCTATGAAGGTGTTCGGAAATGGTTGAAGTAGTTGAATAGGATCACTAGGACTATAGCTCTTGGTAAATTGCACCAAAGATGAAAATGATTTATTTGATATTCTGGCTGGTTACGTGGGGACCTTGTTGTTTTTGGTCCGGTCTATTGCTTTACTTGCGCCTATATTCGCTTGGTTCACTGGTACAACCTTTGTAACCTCATTATACCCATGGATTGAAAGTTCCTCTTTGGTGCAATTTATTAACCTTACCGAAGTTTATACTGCTAGCTAATAGTTTAGCGCACTCTTTGTTGTTACTTGTTAATAAGGGGTCCTGAAGCACAAGGAGATTTTACCCGACCCGTTGTTGTCCAGGGGGTCTGACTTTTCTCCACGTTCGATAGGTTTCTCATGTTACGCCAATTTGAGCTTGCTCGATCTGTTCAATTACCTTATTGCAATCTCGCATTCTCCGGTCCAATTGCTGTTTTTGTTTCTGTATTCTTTCTCCTTTATCCATTGGGTCTCTGGTTCTTCGTTTTGGTGTAGCTGCTCTCTTTCGATTCAGATCCTTTTCTTCTGATGGGAGAGTTGCCGTATGATTGGTCTCTACTCCGCTGGTTTTGGTGCTGTGGAAAAGACTTTATTTGACATACATTCCGTGCTTTATAATAACTCTCAAGCTGAAACACTTATTCCAATGGTCACCGCTTCCTGGTCCCAAATCTTTGGGGTTGCTTTTTCCAATAAACGTTCCATTTCTTTCTGTTCAGTAACCGGTTGATGTGATGGATGAGTGCTCTTGGCGTAGTTGGTCGAGCCCGGAACCGACGTGCCTATGACTTCGTCTCTCAAGAAATCCGCGAGAAGATCCTGAATTTGAAACTTTAGACACCAAATCTCTTTTGCGAAGGTATTCGTTTGTGCTCATCATGAAAACCTTCGAATATTCCCTGACGCTCTTTCATTTCCGAAAGAAGTTAATGCCGATCAATTCATGGAAAACTGGTCGTGACCAAGAAACCACTGGTTTCGCTTCTTGGGCCCTGATCAATTTATCATCCGGTAAACAACTGGTCATGCTGCCGGATAATTGGATTCGGGGCCGGAGCAATGGGAACCTCTTTGAAGTGGCTCATTTCTGTCGTACCGGAGAACCATGTCTGAAAAGGCTTCATTTGACTTCTCTTCCATTAGCTATTGGGTAGTACAACACCTTTTTTCCATACTTTGTGGAGTACTTCTTTCCTCCGCGCACTCCGCAGTATGATTTATTGGGGCTTTTTGCGGTATTTCACGCACTTTGGGACCGGAAAGAAACTCTGAATCTTTTCCATTTTTCGGTTTGAGAGCAATAAAATGACTACAATTTGGTATTCTTGTTTGGCCTAGTTTTTCGTTTCGTATTCAAGGCTCTTTATTTTGTTGGCATAGAGGATACTTGCTCCTGTAGGGGGAGATGTCAGAGAGATTACTTGACACTTAGTCCGAGTTGGTTATTTCCTAAAATCACCTGGAGATTGATTTGTAAGAATTGGAGGGTTAGTAGGTTCAATTTATTGGGTGGAATCTGGCATCTCTTACTTTGCGTGGGCTCGCCGTACTTGTCCTGTCTGGTGTTTCTGAGCGCTTACTTGTGTTTATAGCTTATGATGAGGTGCTTTATCTGTTTGTATTGTTGGTTATAAAGAATACAATACCGCTTATCCTAATCCTATAGTAGTTTTATCTGGACACTCACAAGCCTTGATTTTACTTTTCTAAGAAAGAGGTTAGACCCGGGCTAACGTGGGATCACCGGTTTGGTTAAATCTCCTAATGCCCTGATAGGTTCTTTTGGGGGGGTAGTAAACCCTGCGTTTTTGGGAGATCTTCGTGCTCCTTGGTTCGAACCCGGGTCAATGGTTTTGGACTTGATGAGTACTGAAAAAAGACAAGCCTTGGCAAACGGGGCTGCAGAATCTATGACTCCATATGGATGCGCTCTTAGGTTGTTCTTTATTTAATTCCGTAGCTCTACATAGGATCAAATCAATGCAGTTAATTCTGTCTAGTGAGTTGGTGTTCTTTTTGTTCGAGTGGGTATGGCACGCGGGCAAGATTGATCGTGATTTTGAACCTGATGACTCTGACTCCTCTTAATTTCTTAACTGAGACAGGAGAAGATCACTGCTTGATTGAAAGAGGTTCTCTAAGATCTAGGAGTTCTATAGAGATGCCTTTTCACAAGTAGGAAAAAGAAGATCAAAGGAACACTTTATTGGATATTCAAAGAGATCAGTTGCGGGTCACCGTGTGCCGGGACACAGCCGACGAAATGAGTTCGAGCTCCGCAGCACTTCCAGCCTTAGCTCAATTTAGGGTTGCTGCGTAAGTGCGAATGCGTTAGGTATCCGACGAATCTAAAAAGAAAAGAGCCGGTTTTGAAGTTGTTCACGGCATCAATTGCATTTTGCGGAAGCAGATCCAGAGAGTCCTCAAATTCGTTCTTTTTTTGAAGACACTTATCGAGCCTCCCTTTCTTTTCTTGGAGAGTGGCAGAGTAATCTCGCAATGCGGAAGATTGGATGACTTAAGAGTTTTCTTTCTGCAGTTATTAGTACTTGCCCGTGTGAACTAACCTACCTAACCTCGGGAAGCAACACAACAAAGATGCCCCTCTCTCTGTGAACAAATTAAAAAACTTTGCAGAACCAGCTTAATCCAGTCGAATAAAACCCTAATCGATAGTTGTTAGGAATCCACACGTGGGAGAGATATGTGAAATCTCTGAGCAGACTTTCTTTAATCCCTTATTACTTAGCCATTCATTCCATAATTTGATTTTCTTAATATCATTTGGATGGACTCTGATCCTTTCATCATGTAGGAGAGTCTTTGATGGGCTTTTCATTTTGAGAGATCCTGCGGGCATAACTAAGTAGAGACATCCATTCGTTCCCAACCTTGACGGGCTTTTCTTTAGAGGTCAAGCGGTTAACAAAGAGATATTTCTCACACTTTTAAGTAAGGTCAGAGAGTGACAAGCCTCGGTCGCCAACAAGCCCTATGGATTACTATTTCACAAAACTTAAGCAAATGCCAGTGAGTTTCTGTTATGCCGCTAGGAGGAGATCAAACGCTCTTCTTATAGTTGTCAGATCCGAAGGTTAATCTCTGACGAAAAGAATGGCTATCTTCAAGGCTTATGGACACTTACAAGCTCGTACCTTATATTATCTCTTTCCTTTCGGTATTATCGAATTGCATGCTGATGAGCTCTTTCCTTCCCTCGGTGTGACTCGAGTAACAACACAGGTAAGGGCGAGAGAACAGCAAAGACTCTCCTACATTCTTTCTTTCTGGGATCCAAGGCTTCTTTTCTGAATCAGGGTTGAGACTCCAGGCCTTGAGGCTTTTCCCAGCTCAAAGATGACTAGTGGATTCCACCTATAAAGCGAATGTTCCCATGGTCTCATATGATTGTTGACTAAACTAACTGCCCGTTCTCTTCTTCCCCTTGCCGACTCTGAACTCATGTTGTAACCAACCCTGATAGGCACGGAAAGCATTCTACTAAACGAATTGGATTCCCTTCTTCCTTGCATAGTATAGTATAGTAATGAATGTAATTTCTAAATAACCCGTCAACCTTTTAGGAACCCGATAACGAATGTTCAAAGCTTTCAGTGTCTATGCTTGATGATCAGCTTAGCAGTAAAGAGATCTTGTTTAGAGTAGGATTCTTCTCATTATTTTGTTTCCTTATCTGAGTTGAGTTACGGCAAAGGTAGTTCGAGTAAGCGCCTCGTCAGATAGTCTCACAAAGCATTAGCCCTGTTGTCTCTATCCTCTTCGGCACATGGGGGCATATCTGGACTTCGTGAGGTATGAACCGTACCTTAGAACTTGATTGCTGGCTTGACTGATAGCTTTCACGTGGCAATCGATGGAGAAGAGTGATCAAACACACAATAAGAGGTCGGCTGCTCTCCTGTAAGCTTGAGTGGCTATTATTGAAATCAAAATAATGTGAAGAATCCGTTCTTGGAAGATCACTTACCTTCTCTATTCATAGTAAATATCTGACGACAACAGATGTGGATGATGTAGCAAATGCCTAAAATGCGGAACACATTGACCTAGTTGAGTTGAGATAGGACACCATACTCGCGAAGAAACCCTGGTGGAACTTGCTCATCTCGTTCACTCACATAACCTTGCCTAGCTCTATCTTAAGTGAATAGAATCCTTTCGCTGTCAGATCACAGGAATTAGCCACCTAGAAAGAGTGAACCCACCCTGTTCAATAATTAAAATGCATAAGCTTTACCCAACAAGATCAAATTCAATCATGAAGATTGGTGTAGCATTTCTTTAGGGTTTTTGAGCCTCATAATGGCCTGACCTCAGCGGGAAGGATCCATAAAAGTGTGGCCACCCTTTCTATAGGTCTCTAGTCCAGTGTTGGGAAAAGGACCATCCGTTCCATCAGGCTTATTCAATACCAAAAACGACGGAGGCAGGATCTACTCAAATACTATATGGGTAGTAAGCCCGGTGGTTCAAGTCGAGCCTAACAACCAACATCAGCTGAGAGGGAGTAGGTTTTTCCAACCATTCTAGTGGACCGGTCGAGACCAGCAGCTAGGGAATACTACCACCCGGGATCGAAGAGCAAGTCAATCAAACCAAGCAACGGAAGAACGTTGTAGCCATGCCTTTAAGAAACTTGTTGGAAAAGAGCCAATAGCAATAACTAAATAACTAAGAAAAGCAGGTGGGTAAGGTAGATAGCGTAGTCTGTCTTGGATGGTATACTACCCTACTGTGTCCGGTTGGTTTTGCTGAGTGAGGGTAAGTAACGAAAAGCCGAAGCTATAGGTTGGTCGGAATTGAAAGCTCGAACCGATATCAAAGCATCATAATGTGGGTGGAAAAGCATACATAGCCAAGCACCTGAGATAGTTTTTATGTTCTTCCTTAATTAATAAAGAACCAAACGATAAAGGAAAAAGGTACTAGTATACGCTCGTTCGATACAATTCATTGGTCTTTGCCGTACGCCTCTAAACTCGGAATCTAATCAATCAGTCTTCTTTGTTTGAGTAGTGTGCTCCATCACATGCTTGACGACCTCCGGACTAGTAATTTGAACTTTACGGGGGTTTCCAAGAGTACACTTACGGGCATGAGGATATCAAGACTAAAATAAATAAAGAGAATCTCTCTGGCTTCTTTCTTTTATTCTGGCTTTCCGTTCTTAGGATGTTGACACTGTAAAACTCTGGAGCTGTAGTAGCTAATGTCTCTGTTACGGGGACAGTCCTACAAGATACAGTTAGTGAAGGAAGAAGAGGTTGACATCAGAAATATCCTTTAAGGTTCTTTCGTTCAATTGGATTCGGCACAATTTGGTTTGTTATTCAAATTTTCTGTTTACTTTGGTACCAGCGTCTTGTCTTCCATTTAATTAAGAGTTTCTTGGGCAGACAGCGGATCTGATTAACGGGGTAAATTACGCTTCTGCTGGTCTGATTCTTTCGAGTGGGTGAAGTGGTCCCCTCTTTTCTTTGTCAAATCATTCTTTCTTTTGCCAGTTGGAAACATCGGAGCTTCCGGTCTCTCCTTTATAGGATTTCTTATAGATAGGCCTTATTAGTTTAGAAAAGTCCATAACGATCTGACAGTCTCGTCACCGCAGTCGAGTTTAACCACCAAGTTATGGATTGGTTACTGTAAGAGAGAACCTCAGCTCACTTCGCTACCGTTCGACGACTTTGATCAAATCAGAAAAAGCGGACAACTCGTCAAAAACTGTATGGATCCAGCTCCGACTTGATGAGGCTACACAGGCTTGGAAAGTAAGTTAAGTGGGGGGTAAGACAACTCAAAAACTCCCAAATCAGCGCTGTCGGCTTTGATCAGCGGGTTTTACTATGGCTCACAAACAAGTCTCTGTCTTTTTTGGTTCTTCGACCTCTAATTCATCAGTATGTGCTTCATTTCAATACGGTAAATTCGACACTTCCGATTTCTTACTACACCGACATTTACCTTATATATGACAGCAAATGTTTAATCTACACTTCAAATTCAACCTCTTGACCGAGCCCTCTCACCTTTCGGTATAATAAGAGAGGAAGGGAAAGTAAAAGTAAATATAGAATCCAAGATAAAGCGCTAGAACCGATGTAAGATCCGATAGAAGATCTCTTCGAGCCTATAACAAAGAACCTCATTACCTATTCCCTACTCTTCTTTCTCTATCTAGAACCTCCGGCAACAACTAGAGTCATCTCCCCCTTTCTACTTTGAGCTTGAGTCGGGAGTAGTCGAACGTTGTGAACTCATTCCCGCCTTTGCCAGCGCATATCTTGTGCCACAGAATGAATCGGTTGTGCTCTGCCTCTTCCGCGCATAAGCTTGTGAAGGTTGACTCTTCACTTCAGTCAATGGGAATCCCCTTCTCAATCTAAGGTTCTTTGTATGGCACTCTAAACTCTTTATTACTTACGCGAGACAGAGAAAGTGTAACTCCCGAAGCTCTTTCAACTTGTCCTGTCTTTGATAAGTATTGCGGTTAAGTCAGTTAACAGTCGGAGAATCAAATAAGAACTGTCAAGTGATTATTGAGAAGGCGCTTCATCAGACTTATTAATTGAGATTGGAGTGTACGAACGAGAGACTAATCATTGTATTGGTGTAGGCGTACTCACTCGTTGTCAAACCTAGCTAAACTAAATCTGGGGCTAGCGTTGACTTAGTTTTGGTTCTTAAGATGAACAATGTGCTTCTGAGCGACGGATACTTACATTCAAGTCTGGTTTAAGTGCCCAGTCGTGTAGTCATGAATTCCTGGTGGATAGTGTGGAAGCGACCTTATGAACTATGGCTCGTCTCTTTTCATTCAAATACCCGATATAATGTCGAATTAAGAGAATGAGATCCTGAAGCCCAGATTCTGATATGCCCTTCGTAGCTTATAGTATAATAAAGGCCCTTGGAACCCTCTGACCGAATAAATCCAATTTCTGGTTGTTTCGATTCTTCCTCCCTGCATTAATATCCATCCATAGGTCGTCCCTAGGTGTTGTCGTTGTCTATTATTGTTCGGTATCCCGAAGCTTTTTTACTGAGTCTTGTTCTGTGGGTGCTAATGGTTATGGCTTTCTACCGACCACCCTTGACAAATCATTAGAGGCAGATTCCCAATCCTGTATCAGCAATCAGATGTATTGGATTGTTTCAAGAGCCGAGCGACAAAAGCAAGCAAGGAGAGTAGAACAAGGCCCAAGATAAAGCAAGCGTAGAGGTCAAAGCTCAACACTCGCAGGCACACTAACGAGTAGAAAATCGTTTAAGGTCTTTACTTAACCCTTTTGCTAACTAACTCAGACCGCACCTCAAATAAAGAATAGTATAGTCCTGTCCTCAATGGACCACCCCTCACTAAAGTCGTTTCCCTTACTTCTTAATTAACATCTGTTAGAACTTCAATTCAAGGGACGAGAAGATGTGCGTAGTACCCGTGGAATGGCTCTTGGATCGAAACGAACAGAAGAGACAAAAACCAAGAAGTTGTGAGGTCGGAGGCCGTCAAGCCCATCGAAGTGGGTGAGGTAAACTGGATACTAGTCAAGAAGCCATAACGGTGAGAGAACGGATTCACACAAATGCTTCGACATGAAGTGAAGGTACCTTGCTGACAGAAAGAGTCATTCAACTGCTCAATGGTGGACGGGGAATGAATTGAGAGCAGCCCTCCGGATCCTGGCTGATGAGCTTGCAACTGATCGTGTCCCGTGAGCTACGTGTTCTTTAGTTCTTTCTTCAACGGCATTCCGGAATCAAGAAAGAATGCGACCCGAAAGCGGGAGCGACTTCAATCGAAAACTCGCAACTTCCTTATTATCAGGATTCAAATTCCTTTCTCTTCCCTTGGTCCGGGATCTTCTCTCATAGGCTTCCCTAAAGTAAGATAAAAGGATTGTCTAAGCGAAGCATGAGCGGGAAAGGAGAAAAAAGAATGTGCTTGAGAGGCGCACCGGCATTTAACAAGCGTTGAACAACACGAGTGGTATTGAAGTCACACTTAAAGCCCCAGTTGTGAATAGGACTTTGTAAACGACTCACTTCTACTAAATGAATTGAATTCAGGTAAGCCGAAGTAAAACCTTAATTAACTTAACTTAACTCGGGAGTGACGTATTCGACAAAAAGAACTAAAGGTACCCAATAGGACTCCTTGTCCGTCTTGTTGATAGGTTAACCTCCGCTTTCTGATCCCGCAAGGCAAGCATAAAGAGGGTAGTACCCATGGACAAGACACCTATAGCACAGGGATGGTCGTCTCTTTTTTCTTAACTAACTATACTTTATAACCTGTTGATAAAGCCCAGAAGAAGATCTTTGTTTGTGAGATCGCATAGCTTATTCGCTGAAGACTTAATTGAGTGCAGGTTGGCTTGCGTTTACTATTCTATATTTACTATTGGTTACTATTGGTAGACTAACCGAACCACTGCTCAAGATGCTGTATCTTAGTAAAAGCTTTCGAGAGTTTAGATCCGTCAAGTGAGATGTTGTGTTTGCGGATTCACCAACTTCATTCACTTCATACTTTATCAATGGTACCTCTTCTTAGCTTAGGCACAGCACACGAGTTCGGATTCTCGGTGTTATACCCTTCTGTCTTTGTGATATCTGCTTGGACCTGACTTCAAATATTCATATGTCAACAAGCGAAGCGGAACCCAAGCTATAGTGAGTGGAACCTCTTTTCCAGTCTATCAGATCAGTTATGGAAGAACAGAGCGAACCCTTTGCGATTTTGATCTCACCTTCGTTTTAGACTCTCTGCTGATTGAGATGAACTGAGGTCGGGAACTGCCTCTCCGCCACTGACTGTGTTGTCCGTCGTCCACCGGCAGCAGACTCAATCCCCAAAACGATACTCCCTTATCCATAGAATCTTTGATACGAAGCGACCTCCATTGCATAAGACACCCAAAAAGAGATGGACAATCCGTTCTCTTATTCACAACAGATCAAAGAAGAGTATGGACTCTGGGAGTCCACTTGTCTGGCCTTGCGGTGCACTCCCGTTACGAGAATATGAAATACCAGCTCGACGAGACCTTCACTCCTCGCACCACTATCAAAGCAAAGCGGATATTGATTGAAAGGGCAGTCCCTACTCGTCGATCGGAGGGTAAAGAGTGTGGTCCGGCAACTAAGTGGTACTGGTTAAGTACTCAAAAGTCACTCAAGAATAAGTCCGTTAAAGTGAGATCAGTCGTGCTTCCACTCTACCTAACCTAGAGCTTCCACTTATAATAGGTCTAGCATAGCCGATTGATGGTTCAAGTTAACCACGGATAATAACTTATAGACCATGACTCTATTTCATACTTGATTGATGCCTCGGACTGTACCTGTACTGAAGAGACTCTCCTTCAGCCAGCTTTCCTCTTCCCGCCACCTGACTGCAGGCTCTTCTCTCGAAAGGTCAGAACTGCGTGACAAGGGATCACATCGATAAACGGAAAAACGGAGTCAATCGATCATCCAGAAGAGACCATCCCACTCTGCAGTCAGATCCCCAAGCGTACCGGTACTGATCCCTGTTTACCGGATCGAGTCGAGGTGCCCGGCGTGAATCTTTAATTATGGCACCCCACGATGAGTTGAACCGTAATCAAAGTATTCGGCACGGGGTAAGTGTTTGGCTCCCGTTTTTCTATACTCTTCTTTCCCAATCGTTGAGACCCAGACAGTGAATAACTTAAGAGGGTTTGACCTGAATTCAATTCAATTCAATAGGGTTTTCTTATTCTTCATTTCATGAAATATTGTGAGGCTTGACTGGAACACCAAAGGCTTTATTCGTGTCAAAGAGTTGCACAATGAAAAGAAATCCAAAGAGATGGTCCGGGTCATAGGTAGGAACAGGTTCAAGTACACCGGTTAGGATCTCAGCTGCACTTCCACTTGACACCTATCCAACAAGTTCATATGAATGATACGGCTCTCACCCGTAGGCTAAAGTGCGGAGACTCATCTTGGAACCGGGGCTGACTACTTAGTCGATTTGTCACTCACTGCGGACCGTGGGCACACCAGAGAGGTGCGTCCCGGTCTCTCATAAAAAAGAAGTCAGTTAAGGTCCTCCTGAAAGAGAGATCATCCTTAGACTTCTTTAACTACTTACTAACCTCATGCTCTCTCGCTGGACGATGGATAGGCCCTTCTTTGTGTGGTCAACTCCAGTGAATACCCTTGTCTTTGCTCTGTGAGTTTTGGGCAGAGGTGGAAACCTTCCGCTCAACAGCTTATTCTATTCCGAATTCCTAATCAATCTCAACAATGTGCACTCGCCTAACTTCGGTCATTGGATAAGAGTTATTGCTTCCTCCTTATGCTCCCTTGTTCAGTTCTCTGGTGACTGTCCGTGAGCGGACCGGGAGTCCATGCGATGATACTCTCTCTAGGTGCTGTAGCTAACGCGTTCAGGTCAGTCGTCTCCTTATGTTTGGGTCGTTCTTATCCTCAAAGTAATAAGATAAGCTTGACGGGGGCAGCAAAAGAAAAGAGTTGGAGCATGAAGGCAACCTAATAACCTTTTAAAATAACCTTTATAACCGGAAGGAAACACAAGATATAAAGAATAAAAGCTAGTAACCTCGATCGATGAGCTCTATAATACGCCCTCGGTATGGTCTCGAAGGAACAACTCTTTTGATTGTTAAGGTTAACCTCTTACTCAAATCAGGAATGGCATGTACCGAATCACCGTGTCGTCCCTCGAATAAGAGATCCATCCGCTTTGTTTGGATCGCATTCCTAGTGCTTAAGTTCAGTGTTCGTTACCATCTTTTGCATCTGACGACTATAAGTTAAGGTAAAGAGCTATTTAAAACAGTCAAGCGTGAATTGAATTCGAAGCTCAACTACAGGAGACTGACTCTTCGATCCGAGTGTACCTGCACTGATTTGGACCACCCTATAGCATTATAGTACTTCTTTCTTCTTTGCTTCTCAATCGAGCCGATTCTGAACTGCCACGTCTTTATGCTCTGCCCTATCAAAGATGTGTCTTTGTGAGATAGTCGAATGGGACTCTCTTTATCCAAGGAGAAGCGGGTTCGATTCCCGTTATACTATGCATCTGTGGCAGACTGGATTCAACGAGATATGCCTTGCCTGCATTAAGATTTAAAACTTGTCGTCGACTTTTAGGAAATGTTCGGAACAGAGAACTTACAATAATCCAACGCCGCATTCTCCGAAGATTGAGGAACAAGAAGAGATCTATTAAGAGAAAGATTTATCCGATAGAAAATATTAACAGTTACATTCAATCACAAACGACACGAAAGTTGCCCCTTTTTCATGGTAATTTACCCATCACATCGATGCACAGAGGAACAGAACAAACTTCATATATCCCTTTTCTACTCAATCCAGAAACAAGATCGGACGTTATTCCGGTTCGTCTCCATTTTCGTGAAACTATTCCTCAAGCAAGGCAGCCGATAAGTCATCGAAGTGTTTTTGTGAATAATGGAATGGTAAGCATTACTCATTTGAAAGTTTCCCACGGTGATCTAATATCTTTTCAAGAAAATGACGCGAGAATCCGCAGTGAAGAAATAAGGAGATCTTTCTATATCGAAAGAGAAGTTGAAAAAATACTCGGAAAATTACTCAATCACCGGGTCAGAATGTGGAGAAGAATCAAAACAGAATGGTTCCACCTACTCAAAACGGCTAGGCGCCTACTAAAAGACCAACAGTTGCGTTCTTCTATGCAAAAAAAAGACTTTAAGATAACAAAGTTTGGATCCACAAAAGTATGCTTAGGCAGTTCCTTCGTCGCTGAGCACAACAGAATGAAGAGGAATTTGTATAATTTCACAGACCTATTCTTATCGAAGAGACATCCTACTCGAACAAGAAGTCCTATAGTTTACAACTCTTTTCTATATAGTAATTCGACCTATTGCTCCGCATCCCCCCAAAAGGTTACTCTTACTCTGAAGAGAAGAATCAACAACAGGATCGAACTACCTACTCATTATTCGGAGGTTAATCATAGAACACCAAAAGCTGTGGTATTTTATGGACCGAACATAGGTCACATCCCTCACGACATAAGATTGAAAGATCCAAACCTTCCTCTTCGGAGCGAAAACGGACGTGGCCAAAACATATAAAGATCGGCTCATAGGGACATCCATCCGGAGCCGGAGAGAGGATAGTCTCGATGAATATCTCCCCAGATAGGTATGGTATCTCCGTGGATAGAGTATAAGGGATACGATCTTGATTCACTATCTTCCATATTTATGTGATTGGGTTTGACAAGTTTTAAATCTTAATGCAGGCTCGCGCAGAAGGAAGAGAGACTCTGTTCACTTGAAAGTTGTTTGGGTTGAATCGATCGAGAACCTCAGACGGTATTCGATACAGCACCACGAGTCCGCCCAGTCGACCTGAGCCATTCGTTCCCCTATCGGTTGGCCCGGCACTCGAGCACGGAGACAGTGAATGAACCGACCCGGATTGTACCTTGATGTGCAGAAGAGAAGGGACTATCTATCCTTCTTTGTTTGGGGAACGGCAGCGGCACCTCACGAATTTCTTACTGGGTCCATCCTATATTAAGCTAAGCATTTGCGTGTTCATTATGCAGTGGGAGAGAATAACGGGTAACCCCAAGGCCCTTGTGTCAGGTATAGATGCTCAAAGAGAGACTCGATGTCTTCTTTTGAATGAGGTCGCCTTATTTTCATTAACCTGAATTAATCAGCCCCGGGGTAGAATGGTGATATGTATTGCTTCTCCTGTTCTCATCAACTCGAACCTCATTGGGACGGATAGCCTGTGGGACTCTCTTCAGGTCAGCAGTCGTCTAGTTGCTTTACTAGAACTCTGTATTCACTTCCAACTGAATAGATCTCTAGAACAACCTCTATTCTCTATTCTCTATTCCATTGGGTAGTAAGAAAGAGCTCATCTGGATCTGAGCCAATCCGCTTACTCCGTCAGATGGTGTAATTGGGAATCTATCTGACCTGGTTAGCAGTAAGGACGACAGACCCATAATCGACTAAACGGAACCAAATGGGTAAAGAGTGGTTCAAACCCTATATTTGAGTCCTTCTTAGTGAATAAAAACTTACTGAGATTCTTACCTGAAAGTTACTGACTCAACAAATAAGGGAAGGACAGCGGATAATAGCGACATCCTTTCTGGTTCCGGAATAGTCTTGATGGACGGTTAGTGAGTCAACTCCCCGTCTTAATAACCCCTTAACGCGGCTGTGTCAGACCACAATGCACGATAAAGGACACTGGACTTGCCTACGCACCGGCATAAGTCGATCGGATCCTGTTTGACAAAAAGCAATGAACGCTAGTGGCGAGTAAACAGACGGTGTAGCAGCGAGAGCTCGTTTAGTTTACGATTCATTCAAACTGGCCTATTCCCTATCGTATCGGCTGTCTCTTCTGTCATCAAACTGGAAATGACGGGATAGAATAGACACAAGAGTAGGTGCGAAGCCTTTACCCAAACAAGCTTTCTTACCTTTTCGCCTCTGTTACCGAAGAGATCCGTTGTTTATCAATTTCGAGGTAGACCTCCCCGGATTTACCCATGGAACTAGGTGAGTGGATTCCCTTGCGATCTTGTCTTCCTACTATGATATGAAAGAAGGATGCACGGATCAGGCTGGTTATATCACCGTATGTTATAATTCATGCATGCAGAGAGGTGGGAGTCATAATGCATGTGTCGAATCGTCAAGAAAGAGCTAGACTAACCCAACGACCTTTCGATGCGCAGCCCACTGTCATTCTATAGGTTGGTAAAAGCCTTAACCAGGATTCCTCACTGGCGTTAACAGCTTCGAAGGATCAGCTAGAGCCTACTAAGCCTACATTGTTAAGCTTCGCTCTCTTTCTTTTGTTAGCAAAGTTTCCATGTTTGATTTCGTAAGACGAAGTCATTCGATCAGATTCTTACCCATAATAAATACCCCGGGTCTTAGTCAAGGATATCGAAAACCCGAGTAAACGTCTTATGCCAGATCGAGTCATTTATCGGGTTACCAATGGACTATTTGAACGAAATCCGCTGCTACTAGAGTATAGCTCTGCCCTGGGACCAGGATAACACTCACTTGGCGAGACTCGAAGGGTTAAGGTAAGGCGCTTATTGCCACACACAAAGGGAACTACCTAAGCAAGCGGACCTTCTATCATTACGAGTCATGTCGGTAATAAGTTTCAGAATGAATGCTAGGAGTGCAGTGCCGGTCTCTTTTATTTAGAAAGTCAATCGTCTGCTCATCTAGCTACTCGACG